CCAGGATGGCTTGGTAAGCAAGCTACCAGTTATGTAGGCGCCAACTCCCAGTTCTTTCTCTTCTTTCTTTTTTAGTTTAGTGACAGTTCATCAAAACAATTGTCCAAGATTGCTAGATCGAGCACGCGACGCGCATAGTAAAAAGTTCAAGAGCGGGTTGTCTCCTCTTCAACATTTCTACTACTTCCTTGCTTTCCCTTTTCAGAGATCTCCTTGTTCTCTTCCCCTCCATACCTTCGCCGCCTTCTTCACCGGGATCGGTAGCTAAACCCGTTGATAGCTACTTAGATGGGTCACAAGCTCGGCTCGGTGTGCTCGTATGGATTACCTTTCTTCTGCGCATCGCTTTCAGGCCAATCTGTCTATATCAAGAGGAAGGGTCTTTCAACTTCAAACTTCTGAACGTAATTCACTTCTTCTATTTCTGAGATTTCAGATATTATGAGATTCCGGAAAGTCAAAGCCAAAGGTTTCCAATGAATCTCAAAGGTACTTCTGGTTCTCAGGCATAATAGGGCATAAGGACTCAGGCATAATAGGGCATAAGGACTCAGGCATAATAGGGCATAAGGAAAAAAGAGCCCTCCTCCCGCGGGTAAGCGATCAAAGTTGGGTCAGCGGTAGAAGTGTGGACATGGCCCTTATGATATGGAGTCAGGGTTCAAAACCTTCTCCCATCTTCTCATCGTCCCCCAGATCTCCCCCCTTATGTGAATCCCGGGAAGCCCCTATAAGGTAAGCTATCCTAACCAAAGAACCTCTTTCTTCAAAGCCTATAGAAAGCCTCAGAATGAGAGATATAGGAAATTTCATGTGGGACATTACCGGAGGTTTTCAAAGCTGTTTTCAATAGAGAAACTAGGTCATTGAATGAATGAGTTTTCCACTCGGTCCTTACCAAGCAAGAGAAAAAGTCTCCACTAGCTCTTGAGCAAGAACCGTCAGTTCCACTCTAAATCCTAATTAGAATGCCACTTTACCATCAGGAGTTCTTCTTCGCAGTTCATCAGGGATCGGGCAGCTATCACCCATATTATGCTTCATAACCGCAGCTTTCTTCCACTCTACCAGGGTTTTCAAACCTCTGGGGAAAGAAAGATCCTGGAAAGCGACAGTTCCACCTTTTTTCACCATGTCAAGCTCATCCCACAAAGGGAAGTGGACTCCTTCCCCATAACTCAAATGTCAATTGCCGAAAAAATGGATTGAGCCCTAAACGAGTGGGCGGAAGGACATCCATCCTACTAACAACCGGAAGAAGGGGCAACTTTTTTTTTTGGCCGAAAAGAACTTCATTGAAAAAACAAGACGATACACAAACTAGGGAGGTCCAGGGAGCCCATCACTTACAAGGATAGATACAAAAGAGGATGGGGGTCGTGAGACCCAATCCGCTGGACACATCCCCTTGATACAATGCGTGGCTAGCCAGTGCGCTGCCTTGTTCGCATTCCGAAAAATACAAAAAAAAAGAAAAACCCGGGTTGGTACTAGTTAGGTACCTAATATCCCCTAATATCCTAGTAGCTCTCCAGTCAGAGCACCTAGCCGAATCAGAAATAGTTTCTACAACATTCTTACAGCCTTTACTTTTTAGGGCTCAATAAAAGCAGAAAAGAAACCTAAATCAGAACAAAAGGCCGGGCCATATCGAACTGCCAAAGCCTCGGCAAAATAGGCAGAAGAAGCCAAAACACAAGAAACTAAGCCATCAACAATCTTTCCGTCCCAATCCCTAGCAATAACCGCCACAGCAGCCTTTTGGCTAACTTCGTGAAAGGCAGCGTCAACATTAACCTTAATGGAGCCCATATCTATAAGCAGGCTTGCACCATGATTGATGAATCTGCATCTCACTTGAAGAGGTGGAAGGTGTTGTAGGAGAACGGGAAAGGTTGTTAATGGTTGACTGTTCTTCCAAGGCAGCAACAATCGTGTGGATGGTAGCATAACCATAGGGTCAAGATGTTTTCCTTGATAAACAAAAGCACATCCGCTTTTCCAAATATTCCACGAAGCAAAAGCAACAAAAGAAAGAAGCCTGCATTTTTCATCCTTTGTGAACTGTTTTGAGGTGATGAGACACTCCAACCAGGCGGAAAAAGTTGAAAAGCCAGCTCTATTAATACGAATGCACTCTGGTAAACCAAACCAAACGAGTTGTGCCCACGGACAAAAGAAGAGAGTGTGCTCAATAGTCTCTTCTTCATCATTGCAAATAATACAGATTGGACTCGAGCAACACTTCCTGCGAAAAAGCGAAGCAAAAGAAGGCAAAATATTAGTAAGAGCACGCCAAATAAAGGAGAGAATCTTGGGGTAAGCTTTCATTTTCCAAATGGCCTTCCACACCACATCACTAATAAAAGATGAAGAACCCGCCCCTATTCTTAGAAAAGAAAGTGGAGCTATTTTCTCCTACCAAGGAGCTCGTGTGGGTGAGATAGTAAGCACTTAAAACTGTAAAAGCTCAATTTTAGGATGGGCTCCAAACTGGTAAGTCAGAGGAAGAGTACCAGCTAAGAGGGATACTCAAAATGGCATTAATCTCAAAAACAGAGCAGTAATTAGATAAAGATGATGAATCCCAACAATGATTAGTAGGGTGGATGAGATGTGATACCTTAAGATCAGCTAAGGAAGGGGGGCAAGGGGAAACTAGTCTGTGATTGGGAAGGTCAGGGATCCAGGGGAAACCCCAAGCACTAACAGTAGAACCATTACCTATTTGCCACACTTCACCCTTAAAAAAGAAATCCCTACCCATAAGAATGCTTGACCAAGCCCATGATGCATTAGGATTAGTGATAATACGCCAACATTGCTTTGCTAGCATTGCCATGTTCATATCATGCAGACTTCTAAAACCCAACCCCCCTTTGCTTTTGTTGACACATAACTTGTCTCATGCCACCCAATGCATTTTAGAGTCTTCCCCATTATGACCCCAAAAAAAATTAGCAATAATACGCTCAAGATCTTTGCAAAAGGAAATAGGAAGGTTAAAACAAGACATGGGAAAGAGAGGTACCGCAGAAGCAACTGCTTTAATCAGAGTCTCCTTACCAGCTTGGTTGAAAAGCTTACCTTTCCATCCATTGACCAGCTTCTCCACTTTAGACTTAATATATCCTAGTGCTTCCTTCTTTGATCTTCCCCATTTTGTAGGGAGACCAAGATACTTACCAACCACACCTTGGTGTGGGAAATTGAAAGCCGAGCAAATATCATGCATAGTAGCCTCATCAGTGTTTTTTGAAAAAATAACACAAGACTTATTCACATTGATTAACTGGCCAGAAGCAAAACAAAACAACTCAAGCATATTCTTAAAGGATATGACATTTGATAAGCTAGCTTTTAAAAAGAACAAAGAGTCATCCGCAAAAAACAAATGAGAAACCATAAGAGCATGTGAGCCCGGGCTAAAACATTGGATGTGACCACAGCTAGACAGAATAGATAATGCACGACTAAGGGCTTCCATCCCCAAGATAAACAGGTAAGGTTTTAGGGGGTCTCCTTGCCCCTTACCGTAATAAACCCTCGAAGGGTGGATGGTCCCCATGCATTTGCCCGAAATCAAAAGCTTGTACTGAACCGAAGATATGCATTCCATAATGAGATTAACCCAAGAAGGAGAAAAACCAAACTTAAGTAAGACAGCTTCTAAAAAATCCCATTCCATTCTATCGTAGGCCTTATTCATATCAATTTTGATAGCCATATGCCCCACTTTGCCCTGTTTCCGGTTTTGTTGATGATGAAAAATTTCATGCGCTACAAAGATGTTATCCGAAATATTCCTACCCGGAACAAATGCAGACTGATGATCAAAAATGAGTAAATGCATTAAGGGCTTGAGCCTATTCACTAGCACTTTTGAAATGATCTTATATGAGAAATTACACAGGCTAATTGGCCTACAGTGGTTGACCTCTTCCGGACCATCAATCTTAGGGATTAAAACCATGCCAGTGCAGTTATAAGAACCAAGCTTAATATTACCTTCAAAGAAAGCCCTTACCAGAGAGATAACACCCTAATGGTTTGCTCACCACATTCCAATACCTCTGGAAATCAATTCCAGGGTATCCATCTAACCCCGGGGCTTTGATAGGTGCCAACTGAAAAGCGGCTTCCTTAATCTCATCATCATTTGGGATTCTCATGAGGGAATCATTCATTTCATCAGATATACAATGAGGAATATAAGAAGTAGCTATGGATAAGTCCCTAGGATGCTTTGAACGATAAATATCGGAGAAAAAATCAGTGAGTTCCATACCTATTTCATGTTCATTGTCAATCCACTCACCATTTCTTGCTTTAAGTCTGATAATCTTGTTTTTCCGAGCAGTAGAATTGTGAAAAACCTTGGTATTGCGATCACCTGCTTTCAGCCAGTTCACTCTTGATCTTTGATGCCAGTACTGCTCCTCACGTTTCCAAAGGTCATCTATGTAAGCTAGCAGTTCCTTTTTCTTTGCCAATACCTTTTCTGATTGAACTAGATTTTGAAGCTCCTCCATTTGTGCGAGTGCTTTGTCCACCTCTTTCTTAGAATTTGGAAAGGCCTTTGCACTCCATTCCTTTAGCTTTTTCTTGCGGGAACAAAGTAGAGAAGGAAGAGTGCCATCAGAGTACCCCCAATTCTGGGAGATTATCCTCTCACAGTCAGGACTATCCATCCACTTGACCTCGAATTTAAAAGAGCCCATTGAAGGTAAAGTAGGAGTAGGGTTCTCTTTTAGATCTGAGATGAGCAGAACAGGGGAATGATCGGAGCTTTAAGAGATAAGGGCTGGAGGTGAAAAACTTGGGCATTGTGGTTCAGTTCCAGCCACTCCCAGTTGCCAAGAAACCTATCCAAGGAGGTGGCTTACTTATGCAATTCCACACTATGATATTCATTGGGAAAAAGGCAGAGCTTTAGAGTATAAGCTTTTCGGGACAAGATGAGATGTTGATGCTTGACTTGGTGATTCCATTACCATTCCCATCGAGCTGGAGTTCCGGATGTAGGGCTTCCTCCCGGTAAGGAGATCCTACTAATCGGCTAACCTTTTGAGGGGGGGAAGAGGAAGCGAAAGCGCACTTTTTCTATTGTGGATGTTCCCGCAGGAAAGGCGTTGGTTCATTGGTCTTTCGCTTGGTCCATGCACATCGGCTTTTTGGTGCTTGGAATAAGAACGTTGCGCTAGGCGCTTGTAGCTTGGTGAAGTTCTTTCGTTAGGTTCATGGGGAGTTAGAGGCTGGGAACATGCAGTATGTCAATCAAAAATCAGCTGTTGGGGCTGAAGCGGCACACGCGGTACATGTGGCTCTTTGAATAAAAGCTCTTGCTCTTGTTGGTAGAAAGGCCGGCTAATAGAATTTTGAGTATGGGGCGCATCCGGTTTTTTCCTATGGGCAAGAAGCACGATACTTCTATCCATGGGAAAAATTAGAGGAATGTTCGGGCGTATCACATATAGAAGCTTCCCACAATCTATTTGACTTACGCCGGGTGTAACAAGTCCGTTCCCTTCCCCTTGACTTCATAGGGCTTCCCGCTTTCAAGTCTTCAAGCCGTATTAGATGTTGGGGTTTCTGCGGTGCCTTCTTGTAGATCCTCAATTCCGTTAAGGGTCTCGGGCATTGACAAGGCAAGAGGGATTTCTGGTGGAAGTTAGAGCTCCAGTCCGAAATTTCTTTTACAGTGAAAGCTCAAGGGGAAAGGGTTCCCGAACCTTTTGAACCCACTCTTTAGAACATCTAATTAATCCGCTTACACCCTTGTTAGAGTAGGATAGGGCAGATCATCTTGGCAGGGAGAGTAGTGCAATTGACTTGAAAGCATCGAATCGTACTATGGTTCGCTGGTCGAGTTCAATATACTAACACTAACCCGATGGTATCTCGCCCCAATCGCCTTAAATAGCTCCAATGGTTCAAAAATGGTATTCGAAACGTGTCTTTTCGGGAGTTCACCTAGCCAGGTTCCGATATCAAGGTTGTTAGCGCTTTTCAACATGAATGAGAGAATTCAGTGCCGTAGTTCTGTAAGCCGGTTTTCAGTAAGGTTAGCTCTTTTACATTGGGTTAAGCCAGGTGAAAGGGTATGCTTTAGAGATAGGGCAAGTGCAGACAGTTTGATGAATTCTAACGCTTGCCTTACTAGATAGGGCTTTGTGTACCCGATTTCAGCTATTCCAGTTGTTATTCCACGAAATTACAGAGTGGGCCTCAACCATGAATTCTTTTTCTTTGCATATTGAAAGGGGGGGGAAAACCAACGCTATCCATTCTATTCTAGCCAGTCTTCTTCTTCGTCGTCGTATCGTATATAAGAGAAAGGCTGCTTTTAGGAGTGATCCTTATTGCAATCAAGCTTAATGCCCTTCTCTGTTGCTGGAGAATGAAGATTTCCTATAGCCCCAGTAGACCGCTCTATTGTGAAAACTCTCATCTATGGTCCAGGAATCTGTTAGATTATGCAGAATCTCTGCCGCCTTAAACAATCCATTGTCAGCCTACCACTCACTTGCTTGTGTTCTAGGAAGAAGCTCAACCAAAGAGGTTTTCTCGTCCGACGCAATAAAGGCTTGTGGTAAGGGCCCTCCATTAATATAATAAGGCTCATGTCCTCAACGTTAGAACAGATCTTGTCTAACGTCATGATCCATTTGTTTCATCTTTTTATTTGTCAATAAACTATGAATAATATCCCAAACCTGATGACTATCAAACTCGAAGGCCCCATTTCATTCTCTTAGCCTCAACGAGATAGGGAGGTTGTCGATTGAATACCAGGCAATCTCAGATGCTACGAATCGACCTCAAAGCGAAAGAGATGAAGAGCTAGCATTATTGAATATAATAAGAGAGAGATGCTAAGAAAAGAAGAGAGGGGGCGTGACTGTTCCCTTATATTAGTAAAGGCCCAGAGCATAGCCTTAGACTGATTCTTCCACCCTTCCTTTTCCCCTCACTCTTGTGACACTTGATTTCAGGTTTGCCTACGGCTACCTTCTTACGAACACCTCAACAAGGGAAGATTTCATCCAGCCCATTAGATTAGGGGAAAAAGCGAAAAGATAGATAGGAAGAGGCCCATGCAAAAGAAGTCTTTCTAGTGAGCGAAGTAACTGTTTGTCACTTGAGGTGAAGTCAGTTTCTTTTTCTCGTGGTCTACCAGTGGTCCAGGCTCTTTGGAAGTCTCGGAAGTCGGTGGTTATCTATTTTTCTTGGTCCAGTGGTTCCGGTCCGTAAGCTTGGAAATCAGCCTACGCCCTTTCAGCCTCAGCCATTCCCTGACCAGCAAACGAAGGCTGAGACGAAAGCTGTAGTTTTCTGGGAAGCTTTATGCCTACTCTTAGAAAATCAAGGCTGATGTCCGGAACAGGTCCTCTTGGAGCAAGAACGAGCTGATCCTTAACTAATAGGGGCCAAAGGTTGTTAGGCAAGTGGGCGCATATCGAGATCGTGGAGTACGATCCAGCTCCATCAGTTGAAAGCGGGAGGAAACGGAGATTGGAGGGGAAGCGCCTTAAGCCGAAAGAAAGCCGGCCTAAAAGAGATAGGGAATGAATGTAGGCATTTCGATGGATGGAGCGAGAGGATCAACCTGAAGTGTTGCTCCAAGGAAAGGTGCCGCATAGACGGGTGATTTTCTGGGGAGTGATAACTTCCCCTATCTAGTAAGGCAAGTGAGTCCAGCCCATTAGATTAGGGGGTAAAGAGCCAACTGACGCAGTTCAATAGGCCAAGCGAGGTCTCTCACATCTCCTGATGCTTGTGCCCTACCGTTGTATCCCGCGCTTTCATTCATCTTTTGCTTGGCCTTGCTTGCTGGCTCTAAGCCCATTCCTCAATCAACTCTGGTTAGTGGATCACCATGACTATCTTATTGATAGGCAAAGGAAGATTAATATGCGGCGAACAAAAGTCACTACATTCTTTCTTTTTTTTTTTTTGATTACAATGGAGGGCCAAGAAAACACTAGAATCAAACTAGTAAGTCACTAAGCGACGCGAGGAGGCCCCTCTATTTAGGCGGTCAAACAGCATCAGATCATATATCTTCTACGGCATAGCTTCCAGAGTATGAAGACCATAATCACGTTCATGTCCCATATTTGCTAAGGCGCCTTTACTAATATTATATATATAAGGGACCGCATTGGACTCCCGAAAAGTATGATCAATCCGGCAATCCTGGAAATCATCCATCAGGGTATGGCAAGCTGAAATAATAGGAGAGGAAGGGTGGTAAGGCAGTGGACGGCCGTTGATGAGTCCCACCGCAGTTTTTGAGTCCGAGCAAATATGTACCCGGAGAAAACCATGCTTCTTAGCTTCCGAGAGGCCATAGAAAATCGCCCATAATTCAGCGTTCATAATAGACCCAAACCCCAAGTTAGCGAGGAAACCAAAAATCCGGTTACCCCTGTGGTCTCTCGCTACGCCGCCACAAGCCAACTGACCCGGATTACCTCTCGCACTACCATCAACGTTGATCTTAATAATATTATCCATGGGAGGGGTCCAAGAAATCCAACGTTCTCCCCGCACAACACCCGGGTTAACGAAACCCTCACGCTGTCGCCAAGCGTTGAAGTCTAAAGTAACAAACGTGAGAATGTGTTCTTTAGCACAACGTGGAAACTCAAATCCTGGATCAAAAACTGAGCTATTTCTCCACTGCCAGCACTTCCAAATGGTAGTAGCAAATATCACCGACCAAGGAATGTTCACTTCCCCATAAGAATGCCTCCGTCGAAGGTTCCAAAGAAACCACCTTATTCAAAGCTGTTCATATTGAAAAAATTCAACCACTCCCCTTGGGGAAGAAGTAGCTTCCAAATATCACCCACCACTTGCCCTATCTCGTTGAGGGCACGCAGAATGTGAAGCGTAGACTCATCATAGTTATGGCAGATGGGGCAGCAAGCATCCTCAGTCATATTACATCTCCACCTATAAGCATTAGTCAGTAGGCGATTATGATACGCAAGCCACAAAAAGGACCGAATCCTGCTCCTAACTTTGCACCTCCAGATTAGCGACCAAATAGGAGAAGGAGGGTCATCATTATTGGACAACATATTGTAGGCTGAGCGAACTGTAAAGACACCAGTGTTAGAGAGACCCCATGTTGGGACATCCAAATGGGTGGAGTGTGGTTGCACTAAAGTGCTAGCAATCTCGCCTAAAATACGCAGGGGAAGAAGATGCTGGAACTGCCCCCACAACCAGCTACCATTAGAATCAATAAAATCTGAAATGGGGCGCTCAAGGTCATGGGATGGTACCTGGTGAAGTGCCACATGGTAGAGGGGTTTTTGACCGACCCACCAATCAAGCCAAAATCTAGTTTTAGTACCTGAATGGACAACCCAAAAAATCCCATGACTGAACTGATCAAGACACGAAAAAATACTCCTCCAAGTTGGTGAACAGGTGTGGGGTGTCGGGCAGTTAAATAGATCCACATTCCTTAGATACTTTGCCTTAAGAACATCCACCCACAAGTGAGGTTTGTCATGAAGCAACTCCCAAGCCAATTTCATGATCAATGCCTTATTCATGTTTGCCATTTCTTTAAGACCAAGGCCACCAGTGCATTTGGCTTTACACACATTGGACCACGCCACAAGGTGGACCTTTCTACGTTGAGATGTACTCCCCCAAAGGAAATTACGGTTGAGGCGGTCAATCAAGTTCACTGTGCCCTTTGGAAGTATAGCCGTCTGCATAGTATAGTAAGGGATTGAAGAAGAAACTGACTGGATTAGAGTTGCTCGTCCCGCCAAAGAGTTTTAAGACGGATGCCACTTGTTCAATACATTCTGAACCCTCTCAACAATATGAGTATAAGCACTGTTTGTCACACGGGAATTATGTAAAGAGACTCCCAAATAGCGCATATCATAAGGGTCATGGACACACTTCATCCCTGCCACATCAAGAATATGTCTTTTGAGAGCTTTTAGAGATAGGGGGACATTCTTAGAGAAGAAAATAGAAGACTTAGCCAAATTCAACTTCTGTCCAGATGCGGATGCAAAAGAATCCAAGCACTGATTGATGATGAGCATCTCAGTAGTAGTGGCCTTGGCAAAAAGGTAGAGGTCATCTGCGAAGAAAAGATGGGAGACGAGGGGTCCCCCACGAGAAGCACTAATAGGGGTCCAGAGACGGGCTTGCACACACCAGAGAATCATATGCGATAAGCGTTCCATACACAACACGAAAAAATATGGTGAAATCGGATCACCCTGACGAATACCTCTCGTGGGCTTAAAATCCCCAGTGGCCTGGCCATTCCACAAGACACTGAAAGTGGATGAAGAGATACACCACATAATAAGCCTGATAAGATCCTCCGGTATGCCTACAAAACCATTAAAGTCAAAGTATCCTCAAAAAAATGCCAGGATAGCCTATCTATAGTAAGGCATAGGCCTTCTCCAAATCAACCTTAATTGCCATATACCCCGAGTTCCCGGTCTTCTTACTCATAGATGAAATAATCTCTTGGGCAACAATTATGTTGTCTCTAGCTTGGCGACCCGGAAGGAAACTATTCTGGAAGGGCCCAATAATACGAGTCATGATTGGTTTAAGGCGGTTGGTAATCACCTTACTGATAATTTTGTAAGCCACATTGCATAACCCAATCGGACGAAAATGCTTTTTACTAGTTGGGAGATCAATTTTCGGAATCAAATGAATATAAGTCCTATTCAGAGCATCCTCCAAGGATCCTGTAGCAAAAGCCCGAGCAACCAAAGCAGTCACATCTTCAGATAAAAACCCCCAGAACTTTTGGAAAAAGAGCGGTGGCATGCCATCCGGTCCAGGACTTTTATAAGGCCCCATTGCAAAAACTGCATGTTTGACTTCAAGTGTGGACACAGGGGCTGCAAGATCGTTACATTCAGAAGTTGAGAGAGCAGGGAAATTAGCAAAAGTACCATGTGGACGTGTAGATGACGCCTCAGCGAGTGCATATCAGATTATGAGTTACTTTTTGTTAGATGAAACCATGGCTAAGAAAACAAATCTCATCCGGATGGGCAAATCCAAGATGTTTATTCTTTCATCCTTGAAGATCTCAAGGTGTTCATGAAAAAAAAACTGGAGAATAATCTATCAACGATAGTTATCAATCACCTTACTCGTAAGTTAGTAAAAGGTATTTTTATGCCGGCAAAACTTGTTTGAGCACGGTTGACGATCTAAAAGACCATCTCTCTCACTTCATCACTCATAAGGAATGCATCGATGTTGCCAACTACTTAAGTACCAAAGGCTGCTTTCGTTTCTGGAGGAAAAAATCTCCGGGCATTCCATGCCTGATCCAGTTGATACGCCAGATAGGCTGGGTCGCGTCAGCTAGGGATAGACCAGTTTTCTTTAGAGTCCCTTACTTTACCACGGTACAGGATTATATGAAAATGGAAGCCGGGTTTATGATAGAGTGAAAAAGAAGAGGCGTCGGGTGACTCCTTTGTTTGTTGAGGTTTCTTCTTCTAAGAGAGATCGTAGGAAGACTGAAACCTCTACCTTCGTAAACTTCATCCGGATGCCCATATTGGTATCAGAGCCTTAGGTTAGCCTTAGGATATTCTGTGTATGCTCTGTGGTTGTGAGCTTGAGTCTGAGCTTCCACTTGAGAAAAGATTTCCTTGGGCATTTGGCTTCCGCGTAGCTGGCTATTGAAGAATACTTGGAGCCGAAATGGAAGATAGCACAGGAAGATCCACGACCACCACGTCTACGTCGACAGCTCCAACACCGCTTAATAGTAAGTTGGGCAAGAACTGCTGTGGCGAGTCCGAGATTGGCAGTGGAGATTTTTGATGGCACGGGTCATTTCGGCATGTGGCAAAGCGAGGTTCTAGACGCTCTTTTCCAGCAAGGTCTAGACATCGCTATTGAAGAAAAGAAACCAGATGATGTTGAGGAGAAAGATTGGAAGACGGTCAACCGTTTGGCATGTGGTACAATTCGATCGTGTCTATCCAGAGAGCAGAGATATGCATTCTCCAAGGAGACCTCTGCAAGTAAGCTATGGATAGCATTGGAGGAGAAGTTTTTGAAGAAAACCAGCCAGAATAAGCTTCACATGAAGAAGAGGCTGTTTCGCTTCACTTACGCTCCAGGTACCACTATGAACGATCATATTACCAGTTTTAATAAGTTGGTTACTGATCTGATGAATGTGGATGAGATATTCAAAGATGAAGATTTGGCCCTGATGTTGTTGGGATCCCTGGATGAGGAGTTTGAGCATCTTGAAACTACTCTACTCCATGGGAAGGCTGAGGTATCTCTTAAAGAAGTATGTAATGCTTTGTATAGTTATGAACAAAGAAAAAATGATAAGAAAGTTACTTCAAGTGGAGATGCAGAGGCTTTGGTAGCCCAATTAGATTTAGAGGGCCATTCGCAAAATCGAAACAATGTAAAGAGGGGGAAATCCAAGTCGAGGCCCAAACTAAGCAAAGATGAGTGTGCCTTTTGTCGTGAAAAAGGACACTGGAAGAAAGATTGCCCGAAGTAGAAAAATAAGGGCAAATCTGATAAAGGGAAAGCTGTAGCAGAATCGAACATTGCTAGAGAAGGTTCGATGTATGCTATCCAATGCTGGGTTGGGTAGAGAGTTTTGGGCTGAGGCTGTGACATATGCATGCTACCTCATTAATCGTCTACCGTCTACTGCAATTGGAGGAAAAACACCATTGGAGAAATGGTATGGAAAACCTGCTACAGATTATGATTCCTTACATGTGTTTGGTTCCACTGCATATTATCATGTTAAGGAGTCGAAGTTGGATCCTAGAGCGAAGAAAGCTGTGTTCGTTGGGATCACCTCTGGTATAAAAGGCTATCGTCTATGGTGTCCAGAGACGAAGAAAATAATCTCAACCATGATCAGTATAGGGATGTCACCTTTGATGAATCTACCATGTTGCAAAAGGTGAATGCGGAGCAGTCAGGTGGTACTCCCAAGCAGGTGGAGTTTGAGAGAGTTGTAATCCCAGCAGATGAAGATCGTGTTGAAGATTCTCCTACGGTAGAAGGAGATTCTATTGGAGAGGAAGTGGAGACTCCAGAACTTCCGCAACAACTTGAATCGATTGCAAACAACAGGCCAAGAAGAACGATTAGAAAGCCTGCTCGCTTTGATGATATGGTGGCCTATGCAGCTCCAATTGTAGCCGATGACATTCCTGTCATTTTCAACGATGCAGTCCGAAGTTCGGAAGAAGAAAAGTGGAGGATTGCCATGCAAGAAGAAATAGATTCCCTTCATAAGAATCAGACATGGAGACTGACCAGTCTTCCGAAGGGAAAGAAGGCAATTGGGTGCAAATGGGGCAAAGAAGGACGGATTTCCTGGCCAAGCTGATGTTCGCTACAAAGCAAGATTGGTGGCTAAAGGCTACGCTCAGAAGGAGGGAATCGACTACAATGAGGTATTCTTTCCAGTTGTAAAGCACTCCTCTATTAGAATTTTGTTGGCTTTGGTAGCGCAATTAGATTTAGAGCTAGCTCAGTTGGATGTAAAAACTGCATTTTTACGGAAGAGGAAATCCATATGACTCAGCCAGAAGGAAAAAAGGTTGCTGGAAAAGGTGTGTAAACTTGAAAAGTCGTTGTACGGATTGAAGCAATCCTTGATGAGTGGGGGCAGTGAAGGAGGCAATTTGACTTCAAGGGTTGCTTGGTGAACTCGGTATTGATCAGAAGCACGTCAAAGTGTTTTGCGATAGTCAGAGTGCTATCCAGTTGGCAAAGAACCAAGTTTATCATGCAAGGACGAAGCATATTGATGTTCGTTATCATTTTGTACGGGAGATTCTCGGGAGTGAAAATCCAGAAGATTCGGACTGCTGAGAATCCTGCAGACATGATGACGAAAGTTGTGACTGCGATCAAGTTCCAACTCTTAAAGGACTTGATCAACATTGTCAAATGTTGAAGACTGGTTTTGCAGACACTACCAGTCTGTTTGTGAGGAGATTGAGGATGTGGAATTCGCCAAGGTGGAGATTTGTTGGACGTGTGAGTGGGTATGGCTCATAGGCCCACATCCAAGTCCAAGTTGTTGTGTTTGGCCCATTGCTCCTTTTGTTTCAAAGTCCCACATGGAAACTTTAGTGAGGTGGGGGTGGAGTTCTTTGCCTATATAAAGACCTGTAATCCCTTTAGCCAAACCATCCCAAGCCATCCCAAAGTTGGAGTATTCTCATCCGGCAAAATTACCCTTTGTATCTTGAGGTAATTCTTTTCTTCTTTCTCCTATTTGTAATTTTAGAATATTTTCTTTCTTTATAGTGAAATATTAGATTGGTAATGTCCTAGGAAGTAGGCATTGTTAATTTTTCTGGTGTTCTTTTCAGGCCATTTATTCTTCAATAGCTAGGCGTTACTCTGATACCGCAACACATATTTCAATGAGAGTAGTAGAAGAAATGCTTTCTCTAGCAGCGCCTATATACACAGTACACGACAACTTTATAACTATATCTCAATATAGCAATTTGATACCAAAAATTGTTAGCAACGTCACCTTTATTTTAGTAGGGCTTGTGGTAAGGGCCCTCCACTTTCAATCCTCAACGAGTTCATCTATATGAATGTTATTAAACCTATTGAAAAAGAGGTGTCAGATGGACGACCTATTGAGCGTTACATATCCCTACGGGTAATCCCAGAAGAGATGAAAAAGTCTGACTTAGAGGCTAATGTACCTGATAACATAAGCAAGAAGATGAGGAAAACTTGGGAGCTTCGGATTTCGGGAATAGTGAACTCTTACGAGGACTATACTCGTGCTGTATGCGGTACTTTTAGAAGTTGGAAAACTCATGAGAAAAAGTGGGAAAACTTCCAGAAAAAGCTAAGAAAAGGGGAGGGAAATCCATATTATTACAGCGTACACTATTAAGTATGAAGCATAAGATGATGGCATACACCACAAACAGCGCAACTACTGGACTGTTATTGAATTGCTTGTATCAGAAGATTGCCCTATAGATGAGTAATGGCAACACACCAAGATCCGCATCCTGGGTTAATCATTGCTTCACATCACTTCCCCTTTACTCCATAGGGCCTTACCCTCTTGTTAACGAGACTGACCTACAACTACTCTAATAAAGCTTTCGACCATGGATCTCTTAATCCAGTTTGCTTACCCATCCTTATCTGGTTACGGTAAGTTCACAATTTCCTTTACCATGAAGCGATCTTACGGAGAGGAGATCTCATTTACGCTAGGTCCTGCTATCCCCTTGACTTATCAAGATTGTAAGTGAATTCCCAAGAGTGAGGTCTATGCTCATATATATCGAGAAATTCTTAAATATGAAGAAATCTACGACGGAGATTATATAGTTCGACTCATGATCCGAGTCTATATGGACAGCAAAAAGATGGATAGGCCGGCCTGCCTTATCAAAAGAAGAGAGAGATAGCTCACTTTCTTCAATCATTCAAGCCGGATTGAGTGAGATCGAGCCGCAAGAGAGATCCGAAATCGTAAGCGTAGCCATCCAACCCATATCACAGCACTCAAACCATGTAGCCCCAACTCCCTTTTTGATAACAAGGCGGAAACCATTCATGGTAGCCGATACCGAGACTATACTTTTCGATAACGTTCATAAGCCTTATGCTGCTGGTCTCTTGATGGCCTTTTTATTGATTTTGCCAGGTGAAGAGATCAATGATATTATGATTGATACCTACTTGAGTGAAGACTACTCGTCAATCTTGGATTCCTTTGAAGAAAGGAGTACTCAGGTACTTTATGACTTGGTATTAAGGATATCAACGATTGTTAGACAAGAACAATCAACTTGAACTATTTACTTCCACAACTTCTCTAGATTCGATGGAATTCTCTTGCTTAAGCACCTAGCATGTCATCACAAGAGCTACAAGCTAAAACCACTGATGAGGAACCCCCCATTTGTGTCAGCTTTACGAGTTAGCTGTCTATTCTGGTAAGAAGATGTTATTCCGCTTCAGAGACTCCTTGAATCTACTCCCTGGAAAACTTAGCAACCTAGCTAAGAATCTATGCCCGGCCCGAAAGGCTCTATCCCATATGATGAGGTGACCCCTCAAAATTCATAAGCAAATCTGGCAAGTATGAAAAAAAGCTTGTTAGACTATATGAAGCAGGACATCCTTCTCCTTGGAGGTGTAATGCAAAAAGCTCTTCAGATATATTTACAGCTGTACAAGGTGGACATAGAAAGCAAGATCACCCTTCCCTCACTGGCTCTAAGCATCTTTCGTATGAAATACTACGATGCTTCTAATTGGCCAATCCACATCCCAAACAAGAATGAAGACAGCTTTCTAAGGCGTGCCTACTACGGTGGTCATACAGATACATACAAGCCATATGGCGAGGACCTAGACTACTACGATGTGAACTCTCTCTATCCCTTTGTAATGAAGGAATTTCCAATGCCTGGTGGTAAACCAGTCTGGCATGGAAATCTGGAAGGCAAGGACTTAGATAGCATCTTTGGCTTTATTGAGGCATATGTGGCATGTCCGAAGACTATCAAGAAGCCCTTTCTACCCTATCGAGACAAGAATAACACTCTCATCTTTCCAACCTCCAAATTAGTTGGAGTCTACTATAGCGAGGAGTTCAAGTATGCAAGACGCCTAGGCTACACTGTGCTTCCAATCTCAGGCTACCGGATGGAAAGCCCAAAAAAGGACTTTGTCAGCTCACTCTTTGAGAGCAGGTTAGAGGCAAGGAAATCAGGAAATTCAGCCGTCTACAAGATCCTTATGAATTCGCTATACGGTAGAAAAGGCATTAACCCTAAAAGCACGATAACCGAGGGCATATGGAAAAAGGATGAAGATCGATACAAACATTTGATCAGGCATAGTGAGTTGATATTCGGTGATATGCTTAGCGAGAACAACTACATCGTTGCCTTCCATAGCAATACCTTTTCGGGCTCAGATTATTCACCGAAGAACTCACCTATATTAGATTAGGCCACTTATCTTGCTCATAAGAAAAGAATCAAAAAATCCTTTGTTTCGAAGCTTTAAGAGATAAGGGCTGGAAAAGATTCAATCCACTTGTTGGCCTGCTTCTTAGGTGCTGCTTAGGAATGAGAAATTATTATGCCCCAATACACTGACGGCGATTCCCGTAGTCTAACCGACCTTGGCACCAGGGCTCTCAATTAACGACGATTGATCTAACGTCGACCCTGCCATTCTCTGCGTCAAAGTGCCCATTAATTTATTTTGAATTTAGAAATAATTCTAATTTTGGTTTCTGTATAAAACCTAGAGTGAATCCCATTAGCTCGCATATCCCGCTCTATGGCAATCATATGTTCAGCACCATACTTTTCTTCTAACATCTCTACTAAGCGTTCCGTCTGGAACCCACCTGGGAGACGCATCCCCTCCTGTTCCCGCAATTCTAGGATTTTCTCCCCTGAATAAGTAAGGCCATGTGAGCCCTTAGAATTTCTTGGAATTGGTTTATACGACGACGGTCAAGAGCGTTCCATAGGTCATCTTGAGTTACACTAGCCGTAGGTATCTCCAGGGGGGCCCCGGATTCCATACAGAAAGCGGAGTTTCTAGTTCAAATACATGAAAAGTAGTATAATAGAATAATAACGATATTGATTTTAGGTATAGACAATCGTAGTGCGACAGGAATTTTCTGAGTTTCTAATACTAAAAAAATAAGGAAATGTGACATCATTATGGACATAAAGTCCCAAAGTATGAGGAAGGCATCGTAATGTAAGTCTTTGATTTCTCGTACCATTTCCGCGAAGACGAACATCAAATTTCCAATTCAAAAAAAAATGGAGTGTAGGAGAAGAGCAATCATTTGGTTTGCTTCATTCTTTGACTGCTCTGCTCCCCCCCAAAAAAATGAAGAAAGACTTGTCGGAAAGGTTTGTCAAACCAAAAAATACATGGGAGTCTTTGGGCGTAAAAGTGGCTTTCTTCTCTTGATGTCGAAAATCCGGAGGAAAAAAGGTAAATAATAAAGAATTAGCTCTATCTTAGCCCACTTAGCTCTTTCTTATCCAATGGGGAACTTTCGAGTTAATCCTTTAGCTGTCCAGGCAGTCCTATCAGTGCAGTACTTGTCCTAGGAGTGCTTCCTCCGGGCTTAATAACAGAAAGAATTGATGACGCCCTTATTTATGACTTCAACTAAAAAGAAAACAATTGTCATTGCCTCTCCCCTGCTCTTTTGTCATAGCTTTATCCGGGGAACTACTAGCCTTTCGCCTTTGTTTGCTTGATGTGAGTTGAGTGCATTGCTTTCAGGAGATGACTGCCTCTTCCCTTAAAGCAAAGTCTAAAGTATGATGCCTTTCTATGACTAACGTTAGGGCGACCGGTAACTGCCTGGAATGGAACTGGAAAAGAAAGACATGTATCCATTAGTTATCCCTCAGGGACAAAAACACATTCACCAGATGACCTATCAAAGAAAGCCAGGGAATCTCTTATATAGACAGGCTCCCTATCGTTGGGGCCATCGAAAGCAACTCCAACTGGATCAAAGAGATAACCAAGGGAAGATGAACTGGCTTCTAAGGAACCCGCCCTCTTTTCCCCCTCTCCCTTTCGGTCGAGCGACTACGCCGATACTTTTTATGTTTTGGCTGCTGAAGCCTATCTTAACCTTATGCGCCTGCCTGCTGGCTTATTTGATACAGCTTGAGATACTCCTTCAAACGGGCTTGCCTTGGCACAGCTCGAAAGCGTATGCTAACCTCCCTAGCTTGACTTAACTCCCCTTTTCCCGCTGCTTTCAAACGTAACTTGACTTTGCTTTCTAAATAGAAATCCATCCGGAACTATCTTACTCGCTAGCTAGTGCTTTGTTTTCAATACTCCTTCTTGTCCTGCACTCTCTAAATGGGACAGCAAAAAGCGTATGCTAAAAGGAAACAAAAAAAGACGGATTCTATCTCTTATGGCAAAACCGGGAATAAGGGGAGACAGACAGGAAACTAGATCCCTAACAGGCCGGGAAGAGGCTATTCAGAGTGCTTTACAGAGCCAGGTACGACGGAATATGCGTTAGAAAGGTGGGCAAAGACTCAAGGCTACTACTGCTTATCCGTAAACAACTACTGTTACCGGGACAGAAAAGACTCCTAAAAGGGGAACCCTAGTAGGGTCCAATTCCTACACTGCGAATACTCTACCAGGAAAGAAAGGTACTACATGTAAGGCAACTCCTACTGCCTACAAGGCTCGATGAAATTGAGCGACCGATAGGGAGAGGCAATGACAATTGCCAAGAATGGATGGAAATGCGGATATCCCTTTATTCTTATCCATAGAACCAACTCCAATCCTTATCCAACGGAAACTTCTAGAAACTCAAAAGTCTAAAATATGCACTCTTATCGATGTATCTACTAGGTACAGTTAGGTAAAGAAAGATAGTTAGTCCAGCAATAAATCTATCAATTATCCTTATACCTCCCATATACTTTGCCCCTATCTTAACCTTATGCGCCTGCCCGAGCTCTTGATCTATATGGTTTGAAAGCGTATTGCGTAAAGTTATATAGGATAGTCTTGGAAATCAGCTCAAATTTGACTTTCACTTTCACTTGCCTGGCACTCCCTCTTTTTCAAGCTTTCTCCTCCCTCTTCAAAAGAGCAATTGTCATTTCCCCTATCTCGTATATGCCCCTTCTCTTTTTATTTATTGTTAAAGACATTTTGATAGAGAAGGTTTTGGCTATAATCCTTATTGGAAAAAAGACATGCTAGATTTCTCTTTTTTTTGCTTGAAAAGCTTGAAAATGGTTCAGCCCGGCTCGTTTGACGCATATCCAGAGCTTTCATAGAATAGATAAGGGTAGCCTTCATTGATGGACAATATACTACCCTTATACCCGTATTTAATTTCCCCTTTTCGATAACACCCTAAAAAGGAATCGAATCCTACTCTTCCTAAAGGTACTTCTCCCTTCTCCTTAGACGATACAGGTATAGGAGAACAGAGATGAAATAACTCGAACGAAAGATAGAAGGTAGCTAAACTTCATATAGCTCGGGATCGGGATAGACCCCCTGACGTGAAAGGGTAGAGAGGGCTAGAATAAAGGGAAAGGGAAAGGTATAAGTCGGTAAAGTCGAGAAGCAGAGAGAGGCCAAAGATTATATAAGAGCGCAAGAGGCAGATTTGATTGGCTTGGTTGACGGCTGGCGAGCGTTGCTCTTTATGGTCGGACGAATGAGAGCCTGGAAACTCACTTACTTCCTTTGCAAGCACGCATACTCATACTATTAACATAACGATAGGAATGGAATTGCTGACTGATGTTACGATGACCGGAACAGCTTCTACTATAACTAAGCGGATTGTAAGCTTACTTATGAAGGGAAGAAAAATTCTAACCTTCTCTCCGCATAGCAGAAAGCTTCCATACCTCGCTATCCGGACCGGTGTCGTTAAAGCGCAGTAAGGAGAAAGTTATATAACTTCATACCCGAAACTAAGGATTGAAAGTAGCACAATTAGCCGTAGAATAGAAAATAAAGGAAGGTAGCCATAACAGAGACAAAGGGAAGCAGCAATCCGCGCATATCCCTATCCGCAAAGTGAATCAGAATACGCTTTTGAAGGGCCATTAGAATAACCGCTGTTGTCTCTTTCCTGCTCTCCTCTGCTACAGAATCCGGTCTTAGTTGAATAACCGTTGCTATTGAATCCGATGCTACAGATCAGAGCCCGCTCGCTGACTTTAGTAGGAGAAAGCAAGATTAACTGACAACTTTCTGATGATCATGTACCCTGCCTTAGCCAAGCTGCCTCTGCTAACTTACTTTTCTATTTCCTACATCTTACAACCATTCTTCTTTGCCCTTCATTATGCACACTTGGAAGTCTGTATCATAGGCACGTACCAGGAAGTCCTCTAGAAAATGATTATTTCATCCTCGCAGAATTCAATAAGAATTTTCTAGCCTCTTTCCCCTGCTTCTTTAAAAGAAGCTAGATTCTTCATCCCTCTCCTTTCAGTCGAGTCACAGAACCCCGTCTAACTTCCTTACTCCATTGAATAAAGTACTTAAGAGGAAGATCAAATCTATAGCACTGTCGGACTTGCCGCTGTGAGACACTACTCCTCATAAGGAAATGCCCTACCTTTGAGCACTTCTTCACTCTTAGAGCCACTTCCTCTTCTTTATCTTTCAGAAAGAACAATTTCAGAATAGCTGGTTGGGCTTTAATAAGATAGTTTGTTGAGCTATAGAGTGTAGGCCAAGAAGAAGATTAAGAATAAGGGCTGTTAAAGGATCAAGAAAATCGAAGAAGATTGATAATCTACAGCGTGACTTTAGAATGAAAAAGTAAATGCGTTAAGGTGCTAAATTAATCAGATTAATCCCTCTTCCTCTTCACAGTCAACAGAGCAGTAGCAGCTCCAACTAAAGAGGAAGTAGGAACAACCGATGACGCAGGGAGGGCTTTCCTGCCTATTTCTTCTTGTGATTCAACAACTCTCTCTTTCCCCGGCGAGGAACTAGTTTACGTAACTGTCACATCGGATAATGCGACTAAGGATATGCGTTAATCCTTTGCATTGGGTTCTTCCGTCCCTTCTTGTTACAACTCTCTTATCCTCAACAGCAATGTCACAGCGGTTAATGCTTAAGCAAGTGCGACAGTAACTGCAACATCGACAACAGCCTTCAGTCTTGAAGTAAGGAATGATAGAACAAGTACAACAGTGGTTATGCGCTTGCAGCTTTCCGTCAACAACTCTTTCTTTCCGGCTATCACTTCTCTCCTACAACATCGGAGAGGTTATAGTACAAAGAGGGTTAACAGGGGTCCCTATCTTAACCTTATGGCTCTTTCTGTGTGGGGCCCGAAAATAGTATTCCATCAACGCTTTTCATCTTACTTAGGATATTCTACAGTGACAGCTGAGACTTTGCTTTAAGACATTGTTGAACAAGCTCATTCACAGCGTGCTAACTAAAGAAAGAAAAGAGACTACAGAAGAGGCAACCGGTTTCCTACTTCCGGTTCTGCGACTACTTGTTCATTAGAAAGAATTGCTTTCAGTTCCTTGTTTCATCCGGTTGTTTATGTAGTTTGAGTCATGAAAGAATAGCCTGAAGGTGAAGGTTGTTCCGTATTCTCTTCTTTCATAGAGCCTCTTCCCGTAGAGGAATGAAATTCATTCAGGTAACTAAGTGCAAGGAATGAATGAGCTCAGCTCATTCTATCACTCTCACTTGCAGCCTATTCTTTCACAAGAACCCTAGCCCCATAAGCATGAGATGCTTTCTTTACTGCCTTACCTACATAGGGGACGCAAAGAGACAAAGATCGTAGCGTGTCTATGCATACCATAGGAAATCCCCTAATCGTCACTCTAAAAAGTCTGAGCTTGATCGGTTGTGGATATGAATTTTTCTTCTTTTCACGGGAAGTGAAGAAAATGGGAAGGACTTTCTCTAGATAGAATTGCACTCGAGCTGCCTGGAGGTTGTAACAATCCGATGTTTCAAGATATGCCGCACTCTACCCAGATAACCCACTAGCTTCCTTGCCTTACTATAGATAGGGGATTGCTCTTTCGTGGTCTCATTTTAGCTCTTGTCCCCCTAGTGAGTTACTCGGGGAAAGATAACTCAATAGCTCCTTCAAAGGGACAAGGGGAAATTCTCTCATTTGACCTTCATCCACCATTCTTAGTGGAAGGCCTTGGAATTTCATGGGCTTATGAACGCGGCTTGCAAAGGAAAGCATTTTTGCTATTTCAGGTATTACAGGGAGCCACCCTATCAAAGCTTTATCCACCCTATTTATGTAGCATATACAAGCCCATATAAATAAAAGCCTTTTCAGACAAGCCAGCCCAGCCAGTAGTGCTCATCTTGCTAAGGATCTTGACCCCTATCCAATTTTTGCGCGAGGGACTAACAAGTTCAGTAAGTAAACACAATAAATAGGGGTAGGGGCTTTGTTTGGGGGAGCAATTCCCCTGGACTTCCTTTGGAGAGTTACGAGTTGCTGCTGAAGGACTTTCTTTTGCTGATGATGTGGTTTCTGTTGCTTTTGCAGAACTGAGATCCCTTCCAATAGCTACTGTTGCTACTGCTGTTCTTTTAGTTCCTTTAGCTGCCACTCTAACAGCGTAACCAAGAGCCCACTTCGCTTCTTTGAGAAAGATGAATTTCCACTTACCAGTGGTAAGCAAATTGACACCTGAACTCGCATCGAAGGCATAAAATGCCGCTTTTTCTCGGGTTTTTACACATTTTGTCTGGTTTTCAAGTGTTCGGAAAAAGTAAGTTGTTATATAAGATAGTAAAAAAAACCGGTATCGGTATCTTACCTTGCTAAGAATGCTAATGTTGTTACTGAAATTGATTTCCCATCCCCTTCTCATCAATGGGCCCAATAATCTATGAGTTAAGGCTTATGTTTCCACTTTCTAAAAAAAAGGAAATCTATATAGGTCCAACAACTGAAACTGTAAATAAGGCAAGAAATCCGAAAAATGCTTACTGACTTGGGCCTGGGTAGATAAAAAGTTGCACTGAAAACTGCAGCATATTATTCGATGTCCCCGTACTCTTTTAGGCGTGTCAGCCAAGCGAAAAGTTTGAATGAAGGCCCTATCTCTAAAGGGGCCGATGGAGTTGCATTTCGAGTGGAAGTTGGAGTGGTTTTCTAGCCGACTAGTTTGCCGCCTACTACTAAACCCTTCGAGCTAGTTGCTTTCTTTCGCCCTATCAGTCCTATCCCCTTGCAGCCTATGAATAAGGGATGAAGCAGCGTGAGCTCTTTTCTACCCGGATATTTCCAGCTGGGTAGTTTGAGCTTTTGATGTTGATGTAAGCGAGTGAGCGAGCCTGTGAAAAAGCCATCAGGGTCAAGTGCCTAAGCTAATGGAATCTCCAGTTGGAGTGCTAGTAGTTGCATCTGTCTAAGTAGTAATTGCCTCCGCATAACCATTAGTTGCATACCCAAAAGGAGCATCCATAATTAGTCAAGTTCCCTTTCATTCTGATTTTTTTTAGCGAGTGCCAAGCTAATCTCGTGAGAGTTGCCCCACATTCGTAATACCTTCATTCGGCCTTCCTTTACTATCCTAAGGAGCGTAAAAAACTTCTATTCGTTAGGGCTTTCAGTTCTAATACTATTCATAACGGGCTCACTGAACTAAATAAACAGTCTAAACGAGTAAGAGTCCCAAGACTAGCTACTTCTATCTCGTGAGAGCGGGGAGCCCTCTCTTTTTTAAACGAGTAGTAAGCCTATCCAATTGAGTTTTCTCTTGGATGGTGAGGTCCGAACCGTTGAGCTAAGTATTGATTTCCCTTTAGAATCTGCTTTCTCGCAAGGCAGAAGTCTTCCAATTTCAAATAGGATCAAGCATTATATGATATGAGTGAATCTTAAGTACTTTATTCAATGGAGTAAGGAAGCTAGTTTAAGAAAGCCTGAAAAAAAGCCCTTTCTTGTTATTAGGCAAGGGATAGTAGGGTTGAGGCGCTATAAGATATAGGCAAGCAAATAGGCAAGTTCCCCAGGGAAAACTTTACATCAGTCGTCCTTAGAGATAGGGGCCTTAGAGCCTTTTTATTTTAAGCCAGTTCCGTCAAATAAATTACGTCCAGCAAGGGCGGGAAGGAGAGTGGGAGAGTTTAGAATAACAAATAGGGGCTTTGTTTGGGGCAGCAATCAAATGAGAATGGGAAAACTAAAAGGTATTCTATTGAATTTGAAAATATCCCAAAACTTCTTATGGAGGGTGGGGGCTCTAACTCTAAAGAAAGAGTCAGTAGCAGTAGTGACATTTCCAAAATAAGTATTTACAGCAGTACCCATTTAAGTTTGCAATCCAAGGAAAGCCAGGCCAGTTTCAGATTGGCGGGTTGAGTTGCTTTATTCTCTTCTGCAATTTCTAGTTAGATATGCCGGTTGTCGCATATCTGTTATCGCATATCAGCTGTTAATAGCTCTTTTCCTGATAAAGCAATTCTTCTTTCCCCTATCTCGTATATGCTTTAACAGTTCCCTCTTTTTTTTCTACCTCTGGCAGGCCTAGTGGAATCTCCTCCAAGAAGGCGGTCCAGGATATATGCCAAGAAGGAATGGGAAAAGCGGAGATGGTTTACTAATCCAACAATCTCTGAAGCTAGGGCTATACCAAGGAGCGGAGCACAAGCGAACCGTCACTTGCGAAGCTTAGCGCTCAAAGAAGTCCTCTGATCCGCCTATCGAAATCACAAAAGATGCCGTATCCCTTACTCAACATAGGCCAATTCAAAGTGTCTTGCATTTGCCGATGTAGTTGCCGACCTTCTTATGAGCCTGAATGGCATCTACCCAGCTGAAGATTTTGTTAAACGTAATTAACTATTCGCGATGAAAAAAGCATTTTCGGGAGGGGAAAGGGGGAAGCGCTGATCACTTACCTAATCTAATATAGGGCAGCCTTAAAAAAAGGCATGGAATCGGCATTCTCGTTAGCTTTTTTAGTTGAGGTAAGGCCGCCTCTTTGTTTAAGCTCTTGGATGATCTAATCCGGATAGCCTCAACACCTTGGTGCTTTTGTTTTAGTAAGGCCAGCAGGTAAGCTAAAGCTTGACTAGAATTTGATCTCCCAGCAAGTAGTCCGATTAGAGTCAGTCAGGTAGTGAGTTAGGGCGCTCTTAGCCTTTCTTTGCTTGATTTCCATTCTTATCTCATCTATCTTGGATTTCGTCCCTTTCCTGCGAGTAGTCAATATGCCGCAAGCTAAAGTTGGTTTATGAGCTAGATCTAAGATTACCTCTTGATCCTCAATCCTTACCCTATTCTATCAAGTCAGTAGTAGGGAAGGAAGTTGTCAATACAGTTTATCTTCGTTAATTCGTTAAGTTCGTTATTACAGGTAGTACAGCTAGTCTCGATGGTGTGCGAGTAGCTTTCCTCTATCTAAGATCTCTCCCCTTCTCCTGCTGTCTATTTCTAGGAGGGCTCATTGGCTGGTGCCCTAAACCAAATAGCATAGATAGAGGGGAGATGAGACAAAGGTAACTAAGCCAGCCAACCTACCTTGTATCGTATCCATCAGCCAACCTGGTTGCAAGGAAGCTAACCACGGGATATTCTATAGAGCAAGCCAGGTTCGAGTAAGCAGGGCCTAAAGGTGTTTACTTTTGCTTTTGAAATGAAAAAGAAGTAAAGGTGACTTTCAAAGTATATGTATCCCTTGTTTCCAGCTTGTGTGCGTCAGTCAAGATCTCATTCTACCCTCAAAACCTGTACTTGACTTTATGAGTCAGGTTCTTACTCCCAATCATAATAGAGTAAGGCTACGTTCTATCCCCGCTACTTCAAAAGTACATTCCTCATTTTGAACTCCTTCCCTTTCGTCACAGGACTCTCCCCGATTTTCCTGATATGCAGTTTGCAAGAGGCCCTGACCCCAGTATCATCACTGTAGTCTTACCCGGTGATAAAGAGGATGGATTGGTCCTTTTTTTAAGGGGTTATCCTTAACATTATTTCGCCTTTCTTATGGCGGCTTGCCAAAAGATGGTTATCGATTAGCAGATAGGGTCTCTGACTTTTATTCTAGCCGTTGAGAGTGTGGAGCAGGCTGAAAGAGTGTACAAGCTGGATTTAGGCGATTCATTAACAAAGATTCCAACCGGGCGGGGACCTTCAGAACCGAGCCTTGAAGTTGCCTTACTCATTTAGGGCTCCGAAAAGCGAGGCCCACTTCTTGTTTGAAGTTATGCCAGATGTTCTCCTTTTGTTTTGGTTTGGTATTTGCACTTCAACTAACTCCTCTGCTGCCCTACCCTAACCCTTGTTTTCTGGAGCTTTAGGGGCCTCCTATACTAAAAAAAGGTATCCCCCTCATCACAAGGTCAAACCTGAGGGTTGTTGGATGCTTGCAGATTCATAGGGGTTATTGAACTCTTTTTTTCTTAGCTTTCAAACTTGCTTCCTTACTGCCTTAACTAACCTCTTCGTTGATGAGAATGAAGAAAGTCTCTCTCACGTTAGTCTTAACGGAATAGCGGAACAGAGCTTGAGTTACTGCCCTTGACAGGGCATATGGAAAAAGGATGAAGTCAACTCAAAAAGGAAATGTACCGTATCAAGGCACTTAAATGCCTTAGGAAAAATCTGAAACTGATTATGAATATGCAAAGACTCCTTCTTAAAGAAATCCCAACTGGATGGCCTCTAACTAGAGAGAAACGATTGAACTCACAATCGGGATCAAATCCATAATAGAAAATTCTTCTTGCTAGGCGCATATAGAGAATTCGAGTAGGGGAATTTCTTGTTGGCTTTCAATCTTAGAAAGAAAGGATGTACGGAGGAGTGTAAAAATTCCTTAATTAAAATGTATTACCTGCTTGCGATTGCCTAAGAGCCATAAGGTTAAGATAGGGGCTTGAGACTGATAGAGAGCTTGCACCAGGCTGACTGTACCGTAAGAAGAGACAAGAAAGGGTACTATACTAGACTGATTACGATGGTTTGACATGGATTAAGCGAACTCCAACTCAAATTTCTGAAACAGGCTCGTATAGAACCCAAAAAAGGAGACTTCCATTTCCTAGAATCTTTCTCTAACTGGCTTGTTTCGTAAACTGCGCTCGCTCCGTTGTTCTAGGTTCAAGCTCAAGTGCAAGATCATAAAGCTTAATAATCTGGGGCTAGTTACTTTTCTCCAAAAAACTCCGCTATCAGACTAGGGTATCTAATACCGTAGGCACTTAATAGTGCAGCATTATTGGGCTTGTCTTCATTGGCATCACGCTACGCCCCTTGCCTTTTTGCTTTTCGTACCTTCTTACTTGAAAGCAACTGACATCCATGTGGAAGAAGGTGCACAGGTGGACAAAGAAGGCTGTCCCTTGGTTTGCGGCGAATAGATTGTCGATCTTTAGCCAATAGCAGTAGCTGGAACTGGCTTTCGATTCGGGGATCTCAATAAGACATATGCAATGTGCCTCGTTGAGCATCTACTGACCTGCCTGCGCGAAGGCCTTCCCCCTCTCCTCAGATGTCTACAAAAGGAATTGCCTGCTTATAGATATGGGGGAATCCGATGACTTTCCTTCTAAGACATGGTAATTGCTTTCAAAGGCTAGATGCTGCAAGTGAATCAAAAGTAGAGAAAGGGTAAGCTCCTTCACTTCATGCCTTTGCTCTAAAAGCGTAGGTGCTAGGAAGAAGAGTTCTGTAGCCCCGTTGATCATATAACTGGGGGGGAGGTTTTGGCATGTCAAATACAGATTACCGGATTGCTAGTATGGAGATATTACCTTCGTACCTTTATTCCTTTCTTACTGTTTGTCTTTTCCTGCTTGACTTCCTTTCTGTAGCAAGCTTTGACTTATCCGTAGCTATTGAATCAGCAACTTTTGAATCAAAGCGCTTTTCCCCTGGTTCTCTATTAGTTCAATCATATCTAGGGGATTTCCTGCTTCAATCGTGCAACTTTATCAAAGACCGGGCTAATTGCCCCCTTTCAATATGCAAAGAACGGATGCCACTTGTCCTGAACAGCTAACTGTAATGTCTTTACCGATGCGCCCCTGAACCCTATTCCTGAACGGGGGTACCCTCAGCCCCAGTTACAGCTGGACTTCATCCATCAAGCTGGCATAGTGAGGCGGAAAGAAAGTGGCCGTGAGGTTACAAAGGTCGTGACTGAGTCTTGGTTAATTAGGTTGCCTTATCTTGGTCTGGTGTGGCTAACAGGCGAGACGGCTTTTTATTGGGAACGTAGCGTAGAAAGGGTTCTCCGCAGTAAACCAAATGATCTAGCCAATCATTTTCCTAAGAGTCTACCGATTATCCAAGTTAGGTATTCTGTAAGTTCCTAGGTCATATCGCAATTACTCCATTGAAAGTAAGATCTGTTCGATATGCAAGTGGTCTAGTCACTACCTGTAAGGCAAGCCCCCCCTAGATCCTTAAGCACCTTACTACTTTCTAAGCTTTCTCTCTTTTGTCTCGCCAATCGTCTATTGCCGTATAAGAGAACTGTCTTGCTGGGCTTTGAAAGACCCAAAAAACTTTCTTTCACTACGCCCCTTAACTCTTGAACTACTTGAACAAGGAAAGCAGGGCGAAAGATCGGATGTAGCTTTCTGGATCTCCCCTGAGCCAATGCTTTCTTGAATCTTTGCATTGGTATATTACAGATCAAAGCCAAGGACGGCACCTTCTTCTTCAATCTCCACAAACCCTGCGCTCCTACTATCTATTGGGCTTACTATGCCTACCATTAGTTAGAGTACTTTCTTTCTAACCCTACGTAACAAACGGGATCAAGGGCATCATTGACTTACAGCGGTTAAAGCAGCTAATTCCCTCTTGGTCTACAGCCTTTTTTTTCTGATAAGAGATAGCATTAGGGCAGACTGCATTAAACTAGATCAGATAGAATTACTTAAGTTATGTAAGGATGCTCTATTACTAGGGGAAAAACTTCGGCTTTCGAGTCAAGTGAGCAAGCCCAACAAGGGGATTGTGAACAGGAAGGTTGATCGATATGGTGTAGTTTTTTTAATTGCTTGATTTCGTACCGATGTGTAAGAAGGTGCTAAATTGTCGATCTAAGAACAAGACCGGAAAGAACCCAGGGAAAGGGAATAGGCCAATATCTCCCGAAAGGAAAGGGTTGCTCTGGAAGAGGTTTTTAGGCTGAAGATTCTCATTTTTCCTATTTACCTTACTTTATAGATAGGCTAGTCACAATTCAACTATTCTCCTTACTCGACTCCGAAGTTCTTCAAGGATCTTTCTTCAACAAGGTGGAAATTCTCGCCGTAAGGCAGACTCAGGGTGTAGCCCACATATACTACAGACTCAAAGAAAGAAAGGATGTCGCTATGAATTGATGTACCACTCTGTCCTAAGTGAACTAACTTTTCGCACTTTTCCCCTAATCTAATGGGCTGGAGCAGCAGCTATTGCAC